GGCCGATACTACTGGAAGGATTCCTCTTTGGCTGATAGGTACTGTAGCTGGTATTCCTGTGATCGGTTTAATAGGTATTTTCTTTTACGGTTCATATTCCGGGTTGGGTTCATCTCTGTAGTAATTGGATGAACCAGATTGTAGACATGAAAAGGTAAGAACTCAGCGGGACTTATCCCCTTATTATAGCGGCGAGGCCCCGCTGAGTTCTTACTCTTAAATGAGACTTTGATATATTCCATTTAATGTATTCCATAAGATACAAATTGGAAAATTATCCAGTCAACATATTTTATTCATAGAAATTATAAAAGGGGGATCTTGGTTCTGATCTGATGTTTCATTTCAAACTACTCTACTCTTTTGTTTCTTATAATGAATTACTCCCCCTAACCCCTTTTTTGTTTGTCCACTACTTTTATAAATAGAAATTCTAAATAGAAATTAGAAATATAAATAAGGGATTTCGATAGACACGAAAAAGAAGGATATAGTAATCTTTGACGAACAGACAAAAAAAAGTGATTATTATTTCATTTCAATATAAGATGACACAAGAAAGGGTAGAAAATAAATCCTTTCTTGTGTCGAATAGCAGATAAGTAAAACTAGTAATCCCCCCTAGATAGAAGTATTTTATTTGTTCCTTTCATTTATACCACCCTTTCCTTAATTTTAATAGTCTAAAGATTTTTGAATCTAGAAATTCATTTCGTACAATTGAACCTTTTCAAACTGTTTCTTTTTAAGAACCAAAAAAATTTGTGCTAAAATAACAGATGCCAAAAAGAACAAAAGGCCTTGGACGCGTAATGGATCTTGAAGCACTATTTCTGCATCTCCCTGACCAAAACCTCCTATATTAGGATTGCTTGTTAATGGTTGATCAAGCTTGATGGATTCACCCTCTGAAACAAGAAGTTCCGGTCCTGGAGGTATAATATCAACCACTTGATGTCCATCTGATGCATCAACTATGGTTATTTCATATCCCCCCTTTTCTTTACGTACTATTCTGCTTACTATTCCCGCCGATGTAGCATTATAGACTGTATTATTACTCTTGCTCCCATCAGGATAAATCTGACCTCTTCCTCTATTCCCACCTACATATATTGGATATTTTAAGAAGTGAACGTCTTTCTTCGTAGCAGGGTCAGGGGAAAGAATGGGAAAAACAATTTCACTATATTTCTGACCGGGAACAGGACCTATCACAAGAATATTTCGTTTATTGGGACGGTAACTCTGAAAGGATAGATTTCCCGTCCTTTCTTTCACCTCGGGAGAAATACGATCGGGGGGGGCTAATTCGAATCCTTCGGGTAAAATAAGAACAGCCCCCACATTCAAAGCCCCCTTTTTCCCATTAGCAAGAACTTGTTTCAGTTGCATATCATAGGGGATTCGAACAACTGCTTCAAATACAGTATCAGGAAGCACAGTTTGCGGAACTTCAATATCCACGGGCTTATTAGCTAAATGGCAATTTGCACATACAATTCGTCCAGTTGCTTCACGCGGATTTTCATAACCCTGCTGCGCAAAAATGGGATATGCATTTGAAATAGATGCCCGAGTGATTACATATATCATAATCGATACAGAAATGGATCGAGTCATCTGTTCCTTTACCCAAGAAAAAATATTTCTATTTTGCATGGTTCAATCATTGATCCCAGAATTTCTACAATAAAATAGAAAGGTAGCTAACTAGTGTAGTTCCCTATCCACGAGTCTGCCATTGTACTGGAATAATTTACTGGAATATGGGACGAATACCCTAAACAGGTAGAAGTATAACTAAGGAATAAATAAGATTGAAAATATTTTTCTTAAATTCTTCAAACACGAAGAGACATTCTTATTTGATTGATATCAGGAGATCAAATGAGTTCTTTATTCGTTCATTGAATGATAAATGACTACAAGCGAAGGAGATACACGATTTAAATAATGGAAGATCCAATATTTAACAATTGTATCTAGAATAACTGGAAAAGTGGAAACAAGACCAGATATAATTTGATCGTTATGAGCTAATCCAAAATCGTTGTAGACCGAACCAATCATAAGTTCCCAACCATGGGTTGAATGAAATCCGATCCATAAATCAGTAACTAAAAGAATCGAAAAAGCTTTTATTGTGTCACTCAAGTTATAGATGAATTCCTGAACCCAAGAATTAAGAATAACAAGTTCTTCATTACCCAGAATAAAATAACCACTTAGAATAGCGAAACAGATTATATTTGTCGAGAAATTAAAAATTATATGGAAATTATACTCATCGTGTGTTTTGACTAATTGTACTGTTTCTTTGTGTATTCCTATACGAAGCTTTTGTATATGTGTTTCTGGGTATTCCTTTATCATTTCGTCCAACAGGAATAGTTCTTCTAATTCTATAAATCTTTCTAGAATGCTTTTTTCTTGAATATCATTCAAGAGAGTTTCAGATTGCCGGGTATTCCACCAATTAATAACCCAAGGTTCCAGACTTTTATTAAATGAGAGAGAGACCCACCAAGGCAAAAATATTATGGATATAATATATGGGAGGGAAGTCAATGCTTTTGTTTTTTTCATTTTTTTTTTTCTGTGAATTGTTAATGAATCTGCTGCATTCGTCATTCGTCGATTCTATTTTATATTTATCTGAACACGAATTCTATAACAAGGTATCGAACCTATGAATTTATTCCCATTTTTTTTTTTTGTAAAAATTGAATCCTTGGATCTAGCAAAATAAAATATAGAAAAGAGTCTTTTTCAGATAAAAAAAAAATAAGCAAGCAAATACGATTCCCAGAGATATCTCAATTGGGTAAATTCCAACTAATTTCATCCCCATTTGTTCTTTGTTCCTGGTCGATGAATACTCGAAAATCCACTAGAAGTAACAAATATGATTCGAATTTCGAGACAAAAAAAGCCTTCCCGGATCAATTAATTAATTATTTCGAAATGTTTATGTTTCACCGCCTAACCATAACCACAGTCCAGGAATAACGTAACCTATCAATTCGAAATATTGGATGAATTCTCTTAAGTCTTTTGAAGAAACTTCAATTTTATTAAAAAGGGAATTAGCAAGTTCCCTCCTTCATACTAAGAAAACATTAATTCTTCATTTCAAAATACTTCAATTGGTACACGCAAGAAATAGGCTAATTCGGCAGCTTTTTGTTCAATTTCTCGTGGAGTAAGATTCTCATCAGTGCCAGTCAAGGGAATGGCCCCTTGGCCTCTTATTTCCATATAAAGGACACGACGAGGATAAAGACCCTCTTTAACCTCCATTCTGATGGATTGGATATCTTTCATAAAGAAACGAAGGAAAATGCGACGATTTATTCCAGGAAATCCCCAACGAAAAATACAAACAATTCCTTCTTTTCTATCAAATCGATCATAACCACTACCTACATTCCACGCAATTGTACACCACAAATAGGAGCTAATAAATAGACCCGCGATCCCATAAAAAGACATTATGATCCCTTGCGGAAAAAAAAAGATTTGCTGAGATGGAAATACGGGTATAAGATTCCTACCAAGATAACTGGAAGTTCCAACCACTAAGAATCCTAATGAACCTAAAAAAAGGATACAGGCCCAAAAAAAATTACTTGTTTTTCGAGACCCCGTTATAAGTTCTATCCAGATATGCTCTGATCGCCAGTTCATATTATACTTACTATACTCGATCCGGTTGTATTCAATAGGAATTGAGAGAATAACCCAAATAAATTTGACTTAACTTTTCTTGACCCCGAAGTAACTCTCATCAACTAGCACTATTTTGACGGGAACTATTAGGAGTAATTGGTTAGATACATTGACTTTCTATTTCAAACTATTCACCAATTTATTTTTAACCAGCTAGACCCATACTCATATATAATCTGCATTTATGCAGATATCGTGTATCCGTATGCATATGAGTCTCTCATTTGTGTTCGGAAAGAGCCATATACAAATTTAGATAATCTTATTTTCTTGGACATGAAGAGATAAAGAAGCCATTGCAATTGCCGGAAATACTAGGCCCACTAAGGGCACAAAAATAGAGGGTAGATCTGTCATAGAATGGGTGCCCCAATTTAATATTTGTTTTTTAAATATAACTAATGATAAGTATATCTAATATAACTAATATTAAGTAGTTAATAAGTGCAAGGAATATAAATGTGTACCTAATTCATCGTTATACATAAATATAAAATATGTATGATAATTCACTTTAATAATAACATATAACATAAGAATATAAGAAACTTTCTTATTCTCCCATCCTTTTTTATTCTTTGTATTTTTTTTTTTTTACTTAAGGGTATTAAAGAGTTTATTATGAGTTCACAACTTTTACTAATCGAATCCAACAAAGCAAACGGTAACTTGATTCTATAAACTTGATTCCATAATAAAAGTGAGGGTTCTTAGTCAAAATAAATTCTTTCTATTATACATTTATTTAGAATTTATTATATAATAAATTCTAAATAAATATAATAAATTCTAAATAAGATCTATTTTTGTCTCGATTAAAATCAAATTAATACGTAATAAGGCCAGATAAAATTATTTTTTCTTTATGTCTTTCCTTTCCCTAATTCCTCGGAAGGAGAAACTTACTCTTTTAGCTTTTTTATCCTATTGATTAATAAAGGGTTCCTGATTACTAATCAGGAATTAGGAGTAAGATAAAAAATAGAAAAATTGATATGACGGAAAAAAATAATAATTATCCAAAACTTATAGTTCTTACTACAAGTAGAACTAATGTTACCAACGAAAAGACCATTCTTCTTAACTTAAGTTTTTTTACGATAAATTAAATACAAATAAAATACTCGTTCGCTACAAATAATTGAATCGAGTGCTATACTTTAATTTATTGAATTTTGATTCAGAGGAAAAAAACCGTGGAGCTGAAATAACTCACTCAAAACACCTCTTAAAGGATTACGTGGTACGATTGAGTCGAATAAGCCCTT